TTTACCACTAAACTATACCCGCTACAATATATATATTGTATATAAATACATCATTTGTCGAATAAGGGGGTGAGGCATAATCGAGATAAGATAGGATGATAACCTGAAATTCAAAGCCGAGTGTCGGTGTGATCTGTAGGAGACTTGACAGAATGGGGAAAAAGATTTACTCACATTTCCATAATGGAAATAAATACGTTATAATATTTTTTTCTGAATTGAATGGAGTTGTTGAAAATGAAGGCCTGTAGCACTTGTTGAAGTCGAAACATTAAAATGAGTTGGATCATGTAAAAATGCAATCGATAGAATAAAAAAGGGGGAGGGGTTGGTTGCATTTTATCCCTTTTCGAGGCGATTTCTCCTTACTCCATTTATTCTCATTCACTCCCCAGATCTTATGAATTTGAGTTAATTTCATTAGATCTAATGAAGAATGAAGATAGTATTCGCTTTTTGGATTTCATTTCAAACAAACGCAGTTTTTCCCTTGAGGAAAAGGGGGGATTCTCGTTGGAATGGAAATCTGATATGGATTTATCTTTTGAATAAAAAATGGATAAAGGAAAAAGAAGTAATAAAAAGCACTTTTATCATACATAAAAATGATCCTAATCATAATCATAGGAATAAAATGAAAAGAAGAAAAAAAAAAGAATGGCCTGGCCAGTACCTAGCCAGGCCGTGGGGGTCAAAAAATTTTTCGTAGTAAATCAAAGAGGTACTTTTTTTTTTTTTCTATTGGAAATTTTTGTTCCGAATCATTATTCGGATAGAATTGCTAATAAAATGGGTATATAATTGCAATTGCTTATAAAATATCTATCTTTCTAAATAGAAAGAAAAAGACTTTCATCTATTTTTCATTCATAATTGACATGTGAATTATATCATTTTTGAATGAGGAATTGGGAGAGATGGCTGAGTGGACTAAAGCGGTAGATTGCTAATCTGTTGTACGAGTTATTTGTACCGAGGGTTCGAATCCCTCTCTCTCCGTTTCTTCGTATCCTTTAGGTTTAGGGTTTCTATTTGGAATTCATTGGAATTCAAAAAAAAAAAAGAGAGTCTCGGCTTAATTTCTCATAGTTAGTTCCATTTTCATAGTTAAATGGATGAAATAGCAAAAATCATCAAAAAATAAAGAATAAAGAAAGTAAAAAAAAAAAGAGGTTTTTTTATTGCTCACGTCCAGGATTACGTCCCGGATCATTAGATAGGAATCCGAAGATGAAGAGAGAAACAAAGAATATCACTACTGTGTAAACGAAGAGTTTGAGAGTAAGCATTACACAATCTCCAAATTATATTGTGGAAATTTAGGGAATAGATTCTCTATTTTTGTACCAAATATCTTGCCCCAAGAAAAGTATTTTAAGCAATTTATCTGTCCTAAAATTGGACTTCTACCCTTGGTTATCAAAAGAATCTCTCCCATAAAGTATTTTGTTTGAGGTAACATTATTTCATTTTATAAAAGCTCGTAAGATCAGAATGAAGAAGACGTTAGCTGATCCAGACTCCGCGCGCGGCTATTCATATTTATAATCTATAGAGAATTTCTATGTATAAATTGAGGATACATAATGTATGATTTATCCGATCTTAGTAACTGTTCTTCCTTATTTTGTTAGAACACATTTTTTTGTTCGAATCTATCGCGGTGAATGTTTGAGTATTCCAATTCAAAATCTCATCGAAAACTTACAGCAGCTTGCCAAACAAGGGCTAAGAGAAAAAAGAACACAGGTATGACTGGCATAACATCCACGATTGGATTGAAAAGGGCATAAGCCTCCGGCAATTTGGCGAATAAAAAGCTACTTGAATGAAGGGCAGAATTCAGACAGATCAAACTAAAGATATTAAGCATAACAAACTTTTCGTTCTTGGATTGGATTAAAGAGAATTTCATTTTTTTTTTTGAGTTATTGATATAGGGGAAAAGAAAAAAAAAAGAAGGAGAAGAAGAAAGGATAGGGTAGGCAAAAAATCCTTCTTTTTTTTTTAACTCCCCTAACCAAAAAACCTTCAATTGTAAAATGAAAATCAAGATGGAATTGTATATTCATACAATATCTTAATGGAATTCTATGTAATGATCAATGAATTCATTTTGATTCCACATTTACGCGTATCAAATCTTAGCAATAACAAATTTGGTAGATATTTGGTTTGGGCTGGAATTGACGAACAGACAATAACAATATTATTGTCTATTATTGTTTAATCGACATATAAATTTGTTTAATCGACATATAAATGGGGCGTGGCCAAGCGGTAAGGCACCGGGTTTTGGTCCCGTTACTCGGAGGTTCGAATCCTTCCGTCCCAGACTTTTTCACTCAGAACAGAAGAGATTTAAAGAACATCTTTTTCTGCGTATCCATCAGTGGTGGATACAATGTAATTTTCTTTTTCTTTTGGATTTTTACTGATTGTTATATATATATTTATATATTATATAACCCTCTTCGATGTTGTTTCTCACAAGGGTGGAGATCGAAATACTACGTGCATGTAGATGGAAGAAATTTTTTTTTCTTTATTTTTTTTTATGTCTCCCCATCCTAACAAAAAAAAAAAATATTTTTTCGAATTCAAATTCAAAAAGGAAGGATAGGGTAGACTATTCATTGTATGTCCGCTCCTTCCACTAGGTTTCTATTCATATGGAGCGAGATTAGTTAGTTAAAAAAAAAAAAAGATTGTTCTATATTTTTCAATAAAAAAAAAATGATTTCCTCACCACATGCTTTTTGTTTTGTGACGAAATGGGAAATAGAAGGGTTTCTATCATTTTGGAAAGTCAATAGAGGAGCCAAAATAGCAATTCTATGGTTATGGGTATTTTGAATTCTATTTCTCAACTTTCTTTTTTTTTTTTTTTCTTTTTTTTCTTTTCTTTAAAGTAAAAAGTAAAAAGTAAAATGAAGCAAAAGAAAAGCTTTCGAAAATGAGCCATGAATACACTAGATTCATTATTTAATACACAATAAACATTGTTTCTATGTATCCCTATTCTTGTATTTCTGTAGCGTGGCAATTTTTATTTCGGTGAAAAAGGCCCTTGATTTCCTAAACGTAAATAATGACAATGTCATTAGTATACCCCATTGACAAGTTTTTGTTGTATCTGATGTATATATGGGAAGATCATACTCCTACGATTCTGATTTTTTCAGACTCGTATTTTTTTTTGTTTTTTTTTTTTTTTTCAAAAATCAATTGAATTCAAAATTCAAGTAAAGAATAAAGAATAACGACCTTAATCTTATATTGGATTAATCTTTTTATATTTATCCTTATAAAAAAAAAAAAACAAACAAAAAAGTTCGATTTTCTCCATCTATTTTTCTGGTTAAAAAAATGCAATTAGAATTCTTTTAACCAAAAAAGAACGCTTAATTTATTTTATTAGGTGTAAATAAGTGCTAAGCAACCCCATTTTTTATGTTTTTTTTTTTTAATATGTTTCATTCTATTTCTTATCATATAAATGGAATGAAATCTTTGTCAAAGCTTCTCTAGATGAATACTTATACTTCTATATTGAAAAAGAAATTAGGGAGCACAAATTAAATGAATCCAATGACTATTCATGATTCTCTATTGAATCAATTCCACACCGGTTCTAGAATCTCAAATTAGGGGAATGTTATGGTAAAACTTCGTTTGAAACGATGTGGTAGAAAGCAACGTGCGACTTGAAGGACATAATCGGCAGTGGATGCAAGAATCCGCCACTTTTGATATCATCGAAGATGCTCTTGGCTCGACATAGTTTGGTTTGTTCTACCGATCCCTAATTAAAATTTTAGGGTACATGATGGAGCTCGAGTCCAAATGATTTATTTAGCAGGAGAAGGAGTCTAGGGTTAGTGCCAATCAATAAATTGAGCAAACTTCGTAAATATATCTTCGATATAGGATCAAAGGGGTCAATTTCGAACAAATTTCAAATAAAAAAGGTGAAATCGATCCAAATTAATAAAACTATTTCGACTCTAAGTGTATTGCATAGGAATCAATCATTCCTATGATTCTTCAATAAAAAGAAACAAAAAAAGGTATGTTGCTGCCTTTTTGAAAGATTAAGAACCACCGAAGTAATGTCTAAACCCAAGGATCAATGTAAAGATAACAGATATTGAAACAAGGAAACACTCTTTTGCAACTGTCTTACCAGCTGGATTGAACAAAATATTCAAACAAATGAGGAAATGGATCCTAGGTAAGACAAACAAAAGATGCGAGAGACGACTCAAAAAATGTATAAGCCCTATAGCTCTTTGAGAATTAACTAACTTGAGTTATGAGTATGAATGATATTTTTTTTTTAAGAAGGAAGAACAAAAAACGACTTCAATTCTAGTCTAATTGATGATTTCATAAAAAAATGGACCACTATATGCATAAATTCTCATCATTCTTTCTCGAGCCGTACGAGGAGAAAACCTCTTATACGTTTCTAGGGGGGGGGTTAATCTACATCTATCCCAATGAGCCATCTATCGAATCGTTGCAATTGATGTTCGATCGCGAAGAGAGGGAAGGGATCTTCAGAAAGTGGGTTTTTATGATCCGATCAAGAATCAAACATATTTTAATGTTCCTGCTATCCTATATTTCCTCGACAAGGGTGCTCAACCTACAGGAACTGTTCATGATATTTCAAAGAAGGCGGAGATTTATAAAGAACTTCGAGTTAATCAAACAAAAGGGGTCTCTGTATCTCATTTTTAGGAATTATTTCTCCACTACTCCACCCCTTTATGGCCTTGTTCTATTCTATTCATATCTAATTGTTCCTATATAAATTCTAAGATCATATGTATTTTTTAGAATAAAAAAAAAGATTCCATTGTATTGATATGTGATATAAGACGCGAAAAAGATCGAGTGAATAGATAAAATAGTCGAATCTATGAGATGTGGGTATTACCATAAATCGTAAGGTTTTTACTGATGAACTTCACTAACAAGTAAAGAGTCAATCTTACTTATTGTACTTACCTAATATTGGATAAACTCCCGATTTTTCCTTCTTTTCCTTAATTTATTCCCCTACCCATACTCCATTTCTTATCTATGTAATCCCAATCCAACAGGAATAGAATTCTTTGTAATTTATTTATTTCATTAATTCTTTTTTTTTAATGAAAAAATAATATTGATTATTATATTATTTATTATTATTTATTATTTATTTTCTTTTTATTTTTGAATTTTCAACATTCAATTTATATTGACAACGGTGTATCGATTAAATATAATTTGATCGTGGAGAAATCGATCGATTTCTCTACGATCAAACAGTTCGTTTATTTACTTCACACTTCACTTCACGAAAATGATGGATTGATAAAACTCACTAGAACAAAAGAAGTCTCTTTTTCGTTTTTAGTTGAATGGAAAAAATTCATGAAAAATGTTACAGGGGCCCACTCATTTATATACCTATCTATTTATATACCTATCCATAGTAGAGTACCCTTTTCTATGGATCCCTGCTCTACAATCCGTTTTTTTTATTTGAGTCTGATCTGTTCGTTTTTATTTCTTTTTTATTTTCCCGATAGATTCTTAAATGATTCCTTTAAATTTTTCACTATTTACTCTAGTTTTATGTTTTGGTAGGCGGGTCAGGCATTTCCTTCTCGTTTCTTTTTTGAATATATTGATACGATCATATTTATACATCATATTTACATATATACATATATGGGTTGCTAACTCAACGGTAGAGTACTCGGCTTTTAAGTGCGACTATGATCTTTTACACATTTGTATGAAGCAACGTATTCGTCCATACTATTAGTAAAGTTTGTAAGACCGCGACTGATCCTGAAGGGAATGAATGGAAAAAAGAGCATGTCGTTTCAATGGAGAATTATAAGAATACCCCATTCTTAATCCTTACCGGACCAGATCGTTACAAAATATTGTTTTGATTCTTGGCTTGGAATGGGACCAAATCAATTCGTCGTTGGGTCGAGTCAATAAATGGATAGAGCTCTAAAGCTCCAATTATAGGGAAACCCGAAGTAACGAGCTTTTACTCTTAATTTGAATAATTACCCTCTCTAATTATAGGTTAAAAATGAATTAGTGTCTGATGCGGGAAAGGGGGTTCTCCTGCGAGTGAATCATCAATTCCTTTTTTTTTTTTTAATCCTAATTATTTATTATCCTCTAATTCTCTAATTGATTAGATTCTTATGGGAAAAAGAAATGTGTAGAAGAAACAGTATATTGATAAAAAAAAAGGAATTCCAAAATCAAAAGAGCGATTGAATTGCAAAAATAAAGGATTTCTAACTACTCCCTCAAATTGGAATGATTGGAATGAAAAGTGGAGTGGAATAGAAGAAGAGGGAGGATCCGTTGATTGGCCTACTTGTCTTCGAGGTATTCCTTCCTTTCTTAATGAATACCCTGTTTTGACCGTATCGCACTATGTATCATTTGTTAATCCAAGAAATCTTCCAAATTTTTTGGTCATTCAAAATGGAAAAATTTAAAAGATATTTAGAAACATTTAGATCTGGGCAAAAGCACTTCCTATATCCACTTCTTTTTCAGGAGTATATCTACGCACTCGGTCATGATCACGGTTTAAATGGACCTATTCTTTATGAATCCATAGAAAATATGGTTTATGACAATAAATCTAGTTCACTAATTGTGAAACGCTTAATTATTCGAATGCGTAAACAGAATTATTTTCTTATTTCTTTTAATGATAATGAAAATGATTTTCAACAAAATCTATTGTTGGAGAGCAAAAACTATTTGGATTCGAAAATGATATCAGAGGCTTTTTCAGTTATTGTGGAAATTCCATTCTCCTTCCATTTAGCATCTTGCCTAGAAAAAAAAAGAGAAATAGCAAAATCTCATAATTTACGATCTATTCATTCGATATTTCCCTTTTTCGAGGACAATATATCCTATTTATATCATATATTAGATATTTTGATACCCTACCCTATACATCCGGAAATTTTAGTTCAAAACATTCGCTACTGGATACAGGATGCTCCCTCTTTGCATTTATTGCGAATCTTTTTATACGAGTATTGTAATTCGGACAGCCTTATTAGCCAAAAAAAATTATTTTCTTTTGAAAAAGAAGAGAATAAAAGATTATCCTTGTTCATATATAACTCTCATGTATATGAATGCGAATCCGTATTCCTTTTTCTCCGTAAACAATCTTCTCATTTACGATCAATATCCTGGGAAGCCCTTCTTGAACGAATACATTTCTATGGGAAAATAGAGCATATTGTAGTAGTGCTTTGTAATGATTTTCAGAAGACTTTGCGGTTGTTCAAAGATTCTTTCATGCATTATGTTAGATATCAGGGAAAATCCCTTTTGATTTCAAAGGGAACTAATCTTTTGATGAAAAAATGGAAATATTACTTTATCTATTTATGGCAATGTAATTTTCACTTGTGGTCTCAATCGCATAGGATCCATATAAACCAATTA